CAACAGAAGCCCAAGCTTATGGAATTGTTGATGTTGTAGCGGTGGTTGAGTGAAAAGCCCGGATTTTTTCGCGCAAATTCTCGATTTCCTATTTTATATTTTTGCTGAATTTACTAGAAAATTAAATAGAAGTAATTAAAAATCATCAGGTTAGGATCGATCTAAACCAGCCCATTATTTATATGATATGATTCAACATGCCAACTATTAAACAACTTATTAGAAATACAAGACAGCCAATCAGAAATGTCACAAAATCCCCCGCGCTTCGGGGATGCCCTCAGCGTCGAGGAACATGTACTAGGGTGTATGTGCGACTCGTTCAGATCATGAGCTGGGATAAAAGAAAGAAAACCTTTTCTAGTATCAATGATCAGTACCGGGGAATAGGATAGAATAGAAAAAGAAGTCCGTTCAATTCAGTATAAAAAAAAATCTATCCATTCTATTGTGTATGAAATTTATGGTTTCCATTGGTGCAAATCCAATCACCTCAATTTAAGATAAGAAGCAATTCTCCATTGGTAGCAAATGGTTATCCATTAAGCGGAGAAAATCCTACTTAAAAATAAAAACATAAAACTTAGGCCCCTCTTGCAAGAACGGACTAACAGGGTTAGCTACCCAGCCAACTTTCATAATTAAATACCGTTACTGTGTAAGTAGATCTAATCGTGAAAGACCTATTACTAGATAATTCATGGGTAGAGCCAAAGAATGTGAACTATACAAGTTACCAATAACATTGATTAAATGAAGTAAAGGCTCCGGTGTATAGAGAAAACCTCACCGTTTAAGAAGTAACCATATAAACGAAGGAAGCCACTATTTCTTTATCCATTTATATTTTTTATTTATTATATTTTGATACCTAGTAAAATGAAATTTCTTATTTCGAAGTGAAATGTCTAGAAAAAAGAAAAATAGCGGTCGGGAAGGTTATAGTAGCCAAAGTCATTGGAATTTTTAGTTTATACATTGGAAAAAAGCTTTGTTATTAATAGACTAGGAAAGGGAAAAAGAATAACTGAAAGAAAGGAAATCTATTAGTTATTCGTCAAAGTTTCATTTATTCAATGACCAGAATTAGACGGGGAAATATAGCTCGGAGACGTAGAACAAAAATTCGTTTATTTGCATCAAGCTTTCGCGGGGCTCATTCAAGACTTACTCGAACAATTACTCAACAGAAAATAAGAGCTTTGGTTTCGTCGCATCGGGATAGGGATAAGCAAAAGATAAATTTTCGCCGTTTGTGGATCACTCGAATAAACGCAGTAATTCGTGAAATAGGGGTATCCTATAGTTATAGTAGATTAATACACGACCTATATAAGAAACAGGTGCTTCTTAATCGTAAAATACTTGCACAAATAGCTATATCAAATAAAAATTGTCTTTATATGATTTCCAATGAGATCATAAAAGAAGTACATTGGAAAGAATCCACCGGAATAATTTAAACGGAGTTCCCCGGAGAATGAACTCCGGGAGGGTAAAGTCAAAATAAATATGATAAAAAAATAGTAAAACTGAATGAACACACTCAAAAAAAATCTTTATTCTTGCCCGATTCTTTTTTTTTCTTACGACACGATAATTAAATCCATATTTTTCGAACAAAACATCAATCTGCGTTTGAGTTCGGATTTTACTTTTTTTTAGTCAAAGCCTATTTATTTCTGGCTCGAAGACCCGCAGTTCTGGTGGTCGACTCGGTTCTTTCAAACTGTTTCTCATTATTAAGAAAAGGTAACAAAGATAAAATACGAGCTTGTTTTATAGCAATAGTAATTAATCGTTGTTGTTTCAAGGTCAATCTATTCACCCGTCTAGATAATATTTTTCCTTGTTCGCTAATAAATCGACTAATTAAACTCATGTTTCTATAATCAATTCGATCCCCCGATTGAATCGGGGGCAAACGCCTACGAAAAGATCTCTTGGATTTAAGAAAAGGCCGCTTGGATTTATCCATGGTTTGTTTAGTTTATTCCTTATCCCGAAAATCCTATTTCGGTCGGATCTAAAATGAATTAGAATAAATAGGATTTGGTTTGTTTATATTTAATTATGTTATATATAGAATATTTAACTATGTTCTATATAGAAATGTCATTTTTACCCTTCCTTGGAAGGGTTACATACAAGTGCTCGATTCGATCTATTTCTTTATCTCCCCATGAATCATATGTTTGTAACAAAATGGACAGAATTTTCTCAATTCCAATCGATTAGGCGTGTTGTGACGATTCTTTTCAGTAATATATCTGGAAATACCCGTTGATACCTTATTAACACCGTTTCGAACACAACCGGTACATTCCAAAATAACCGTTATTCGGACATCTTTTCCCTTAGCCATGAACCCCCTTTGGATTTTTGATTTACTCAACTCTTCTATTTTCGATCCGAAACGAAGAAGAAGTAAGGAAGGATAAATAGAAGTTATTAACTTGAAATCCAATTATGAAAACTTTCGCTGCAATCAATATACTAA